GAAGTACGGTACCGGTATTTACAATCTTTACTTCTCTATTATATTGCTTAATACGTTCGCGTATAATATTACTAATTTCGTCGGCTCGAATGGTTACCATGCGTCTTTCTTAATTCTAATTCGAAAATAAAAAGAAAAAATAATGCCTATAGGAGACAGTAGAAGGATTAATTAGTTATTTCTTGCATTGCCCCCAATATGCCAATATTAACACTAATGGTACGTAAATGTAACTCATTGTTTAAACAACTATTCAGCGTTCCTAAAGCTCCTTGTAAGGCTTGTTGTAAAACCCATTGTTGGACTTGATTAATCGCCCTTTGTTGTTCAAAACGAAGAGTTTCCTTGTTGTTATTTTCTTGTTGTTCCAAAGTCGTATAAATGGAATTAATCAAATTCAATTTGTCCCGTTCTATCGCAGAGTATTCATTCACTCGATACTGATCTGCGTCTATTTCTACTTTACGTAAGCGAGCCCGGGCTTTTTCCAACTGTTCAATGGCTCCCTCGCATAATTCTTCGGAATTTCGAATAGTATTCAAGATTCGCTGCTTTCGATTATCTAATAAATCACTTAATGAAAGTAGATTATTTCCATTCCTTTCCAAATTTCCATGATCCCTTCCCGAACCAAACATGAATTTTTCGATTCATTTGGCTCTCACGCTCAATTACTTCAATTACGTATTTTGTATGGTAAATTCATATATCTTTTTTTGAATGTAATGAGCCTATCCTCTATTCTCTCGTCATATTCCAAAAGAACAAATTCTTGAAAGGAATCACGAATCCAAGACAAAAAGATTCGGAGGACTCTTCTGACCAAACAAAAACTATGTAATTGTCAGCAAAGTTGTTTAGTTTTCTTTTTGCAATCCAAAAACGGTTTCTTACTTTAAGACACAATAATAGATAGGTTGTCCATTCAGCATTGTCTAAAAAGGGAATCAAATCCAATTAAGTAGTTTCAATCAGTTTATCGATATGAGTGTTCTATAGCAATAAAATGATTTTTTTTTTGAAGCCATCTCTATATTAACATATATATAATAACAGAGGGGTAGAAAGAATACCAAGCCGCGTCTGGACTTCAAATGATTTAGCTTTAACCATGTTACTGATCCCACATTATTAGGTGATAGAGAATCAAAGTCTATTGACCAATGAATTACGAAATGCTATGGTTCTTCCCTATGATTTCTGAATTGATTTCATTTATTTAGAAGGAATTCGCAAGCTCATGCACCTTTCGTTCCTAGTTATAACGGAAAAAGTACAGCTGGTTGGATCCAGCCTATTCTTGAAAGAAACAACTCGCACACACTCCCTTTCCAAAAAAGATCAATACCCCAATCACTACACTTAGATTTATTGGATTTGTTGCTAAAATATCGGTATTAAACCCGAAACTCCCGGCGAATGGCCAGTGGCCTAAAGAAAGGAAAGCATCGGTTACATTTTTCATATGATCTCCTCTTATAGATAGACTCAAAAATCGAACAGAAGTCTTTTTGTATCACTTTGTATCACTTCGCCCCCTTTCTATGGGGGGATCTTGGTTGGGTACTGACGCAATTAATCAAGAGGATAATCATTCTTATTTTCTCATTTCTTCCTATTTAGAAATCGACTCGAAAATCTATTTGATTTTCGAAGAAATTCTTAATTCCCTGCTGCAACCCTTGGCCTGCTTGGACTACAAAGGGGAAGGCTGAAAGCGAGTCGGCATGCTAATTCCTCATCCGCAAATCAGCCCTTCCCGTGGGTTATTTTTTCAACGAATGAGGAATTGTAAGAATGAAATCTTGCTAGAATTTGAAAAAGCAAAGCAGAAGGAAAAGGCAATCCAAAATGAAAAAAAGGTTTTCATATTTCTAAGATTAAACAAAAGGATTCGCAAATAAAAGTGCTAATGCGACAACCAGGCCATAAATGGTTAAAGCTTCCATAAAAGCTAGACTAAGTAACAAAGTACCTCGTATTTTCCCCTCCGCCTCCGGCTGTCTTGCGATACCTTCTACCGCTTGGCCCGCAGCAGTACCTTGACCAACTCCAGGTCCAATAGAAGCAAGCCCTACAGCCAATCCAGCAGCAATAACGGAAGCGGCAGAAATCAGTGGATTCATGATAAGTTCCTCGTCCCAAAAAAAGAAATGGTTAATGATACACTCACCCAATGAATTATGATTTAATTCTTCCCTCGCTACGATTCATCCAGTCGAAATAACTACGAACTTCGCATAGGAGACTCTCCGCATAAATTCACATTCGGAGGTCAAATTAGATCGATCGTTAATTCCTATCGAACTAGCTAATATACCATATACATGTATTTCTTTCCTAATGGAAACCAACCCTTCATCCATCTTAGAGCCAATCGGATTTGAGAATCATTCGTCGAAACAGCTACAAGAGTTGCCTTAGCGCCATTCAATTCGATCCCCTCTTCGAACCAGCCCATTTTTGATTTTTTAGAAATTCCGTTTTTGTAAATTCTTCTTTCCCGCTCTTTATCATGATCCTGCATGGATACAATCAAAAAGGACAAATTGATTAGTACAGACTCATTGCGTAAAAAGTGATTGATCAAAGTTCATTCCATTTAGTATTTATGAAAAATTTTTCGGCCCCTCATTGAATCAAATCAATTGAAAAGGAAATCATTCTAGTTGACGATTGGGATTGGTCAACCCATAGAAAAAATATTCAAAAATATTCATTGAAGGGAGATATCGATATAAGTGGACCAAAGGCAAATTTTTGGCAAAAGATCTTTTCGATCTCTTTCCTTTTTTTTTACAATTATCTGTTCAATAGCCTAATCTTTTTTGCTATTACTCTAAATCGTATATAGTTTATTGTTTTTTCGAAGTCGATTAGTTTGAGTCGCGCCTATATTGCCTTCGGCGAAGCTAAAAAAAGACTCTTTCGAAAACTAGTCAATGGTGGCCCTCCATGGATTCACCTATATAAGCCGCGGCTAAAGTTGCAAAAATAAGAGCTTGGATACCACTTGTAAATAATCCAAGGAACATGACAGGGATAGGAACCACTAAAGGTACTAACGAAACAAGAACAACAACGACTAATTCATCAGCTAATATATTTCCAAACAGGCGAAAACTAAGTGATAAGGGCTTTGTGAAATCTTCTAAGATGTTAATAGGTAAAAGGATTGGAGTTGGTTGAATATATTTCCCGAAATAAGCTAACCCTTTTTTAGTAAGACCCGCATAGAAATATGCCACTGACGTGAGTAAAGCCAAAGCAACCGTAGTATTTATATCATTCGTGGGTGCGGCTAACTCCCCGTGAGGTAATTGTATGATTTTCCAAGGTAAAAGAGCGCCCGACCAATTAGAAACAAAAATAAAGAGAAACATAGTTCCAATAAAAGGAACCCAAGGACCGTATTCTTCTCCAATTTGAGTTTGACTCACATCTCGAATGAATTCAAGGACATATTCGAAGAAATTCTGAACGCCGGTCGGAATGGTTTGTGGTTTCCGAACAGCTAGCGCAGCGGAACCTAATAAGATAGCAATTACAACCCACGAAGTAATCAGTACTTGGCCGTGAACTTGGAAACCCCCGATTTTCCAATAGAAATGTTGGCCTACTTCCACACCGGATAGCTCGTATAACCCTTTTAGTATGTTGGTGGAACCTGATAAAAGATTCATATTGCTCTCTGACAAAAAGAAAACTTTAAACGAAATTATTTTGATTCAACCATCTTTTTCTTGACTTAACTACTTGAATCGTATATTTGGAATACCAACTAATCACACTCTATAGCCCAGTTCTTTTTATCTCGTTTTTGAGATTCAGAAATAGTAAGCGATTGGATAAATCTATGAGGGTTCCGAAACGACATAAGTTCTTTTTATTCTTATTAATTACGGATTTCTTAGAGACTCAGAACGGCCCTCACGAATTGCGAATACTAATTTGTTAAGAATAAATCGGAGGGAAGAGATAGAATCATCATTCGCTGGAATCGAAATATCTGCGAGATTGGGGTCACAATTTGTATCGATTAAACAAATTGTTGGAATTCCTAAAGTGATACATTCCCGAAGGGCCGTATATTCTTCGTGCTGATCAACAACGATTACAATATCGGGTAAGTCTGTCATATATTTAATCCCGCCAAGATATCTTTGCAAGTGCGATAATTGTCTTTTCAAGATGGCCGCATCTCGTTTCGGAAGACGATCCAATCTTCCTGTTTTTTGTTTGGTTCTCAAGTCTCTAAACTTCTGAAGTCTCGTTTCTGTAGTCGACCAATTCGTTAACATCCCGCTGAGCCATTTTTTATTAACATAATGACACCGAGCCCTTATTGCAGCCCGTAATACTGAATCAGCTGCTTTTTTTTTAGTGCCAACAATTAAGAATTGTTTTTTCCTACTGGCTGCATCAAAAACCAAATCACAAGTTTCTGATAAAAAACGAGCAGTTTTAATAAGATTTGTAATATGCCTACCTTTACGCTTTGCAGAGATATAAGGTGCCATTTTAGGATTCCATTTTCGAATATCATGGCCAAAATGAACTCCCGCTTCCATCATCTCTTCCAAATTTATGTTCCAATATCTTCTTGTCATTTCTCCCCACACTCCTCCCTCTTTTTGTTTTTTTTTTTCAAAAAACAAAAAGAGACGAGGTACCCTGAAAAAAAAATTGTTCCGATGGAACCTTCCCTTCTACCAGAGATTGGCCCGAAAGACAGGGCCAAGCCATTCTTCTTTTCTATTCATTATTATTTTGATTACTCTTACCAAATCAAATGACTGGATCAAATCCAAATATAGATCCTTTTAAAATCAAAATGGTGAATCGGCTCTTAGGAATCAGTAAATACTAGAAATGATTGTTCTGATGTATCGTGGAAATTCTTTGAAAGGAAAGAATCAAATAAGGTTTTGTGGTGAAATAAAATATCTCTCATTTCCCCCTCGAATAGATTCTTCTCTTTTATTTCCAAGGGAAGATGC